TAATATGTCGATAACTCTAGTAAACTAAAGTTATCCTTTAATAGCTATACTATTTTGCTTCAATTTAGTTTCTACAAATAAAATAAATTGGAAGATTTAGTTACGATTAGAAATCTACTTTTCTATCTCCATCCATGGACCCTTTACTCATACTCAGCCAATTGGACGTATTGATCTAGTTGAATAATTCTGTTTCGTAATTTCATAACCAAATTAAAAATTTTTAAAGTGATCCTTGGATACAAGTCACGATAATTTATATTTTTCCTCCAATATGTCATTGAGAGGTAAAGGATTAAATCCTTTTAAGAAATAAAGTTTTTTATCGGAATATTAATTAAACCGAAAAGACCCCTTAACCTTTTAAGGGGATTACTCGAACGAATCACACTTTTACCACTAAACTATACCCGCTACAATGCGATTATTATATACAAAGGGTCTTTTGTCGAACAGGGATAATTTGGGCTAATCAAGATAGGATCATAAAAGAATCATGAAAATGAAAGTGTTTACGTTTTTCGTGGGGATTCCAAAATTCATAAAAATAAAAAAAAAATAATAAGAATGAAAAAAGCCCTTCGTCTTTTTGTTGTTGCTTTAATAGCAACCCCCCCTTTTTTTTATTAGAGAAACCGTTTTAGCTAGGATTCGTTGGAACAAAAAAAGGCCCGGCTAGGTACTTACCAGGCCAGGCCACGGGACTAAAAAGGGCCCTTTCGAACAAAATCAAAGCAAAGGGGGTCTTCTTTCTGTTTTTTCTATTGAATCTTTCGATCCCTTACTTGAACTAACTGTAATTGCTAATAAAAGTTGTAGATAAAATATAGATAAGATAAAGAAAGAGAAAGAAATACTTTTTCAATCCTTATTTCATGTGTAATGTAACATAATAATTATCTTTTTCAATTGGGAGAGATGGCTGAGTGGACTAAAGCGGCGGATTGCTAATCCGTTGTACGAGTTATTCGTACCGAGGGTTCGAATCCCTCTCTTTCCGTTTTTGTTGATGACTTAATATTTGATTTCTCTTTCAAATTTCGCCAACCCTTTTTAATGTTTCCTGGTGAACCATGTGGAATAGATAAAAAATCCTAAGAAAATTTTAAAATCAAGCAATGAAAATGAAAACGCCCTTTTTTATTCTTCACGTCCAGGATTACGCCCCGGATCATTAGATAGGAATCCAAAGATAAATAGAGAAACAAAGAATATCACTACTGTGTAAACGAAAAGTTTGAGAGTAAGCATTACACAATCTCCAAGATCTTTTTTTGGAAAAAAAAAATGAGAAAAGAGAATAGATCTTCCATTACCAAAAATTTATTTCATACCTCCAATTCGATATTGCGGGGGATCCTAACCTTAACTATATATATATAGGGTCTTTCAAAAGGGCAGAATGGGGAATACGGCGTGAGCCAGATTTGGATTTCTCGAAGCTATCCAACCAAGACTTTCAATGTTTGAATCGAAGGTTTATAGTATAAGACTAATTTGATCTCATTAATTTTTATAATTTTTTTTCGAATAAAGCATTAAGTTTATAGAATAATATTAAGGATCTCATCGAAAACTTACAGCAGCTTGCCAAACAAAGGCTAAGAGAAAAAAGAACAAAGGTATGACTGGCATAAGATCTACGATTGGATTCAAAAAAGCGTAGGCCTCGGGCAATTTGGCGAAGAAAAGACTACTCGAAAAAAAGGCAGAATTAAGACAAATGCAGATCAAACTAAAGATATTAAGCATAACAGGCGTTTTGTTCTTGGAGATAATTGCATTTTGATTGAGTTAATGATATAAGGAAAATTAAGTAAAGTAAGGTAGAAAAAAATCCTTCTTTTTCTTTGAACCCACCCAATCAAAAATTCCCCAATTCTCAAACAAAGGAGAATAGAAGAAATAATACTTTCATAGAATATCTTAATTAAATTCTATGTAATGATCAATGAATTCGGCTGAATTCTATATCTACACGCGTAAAAATCCTAGCAAGAATCTAATCCTATTCTATAAAGATTTTATATAGAAAATTACCCTGTAATTGACCAAGACCCAATACTAATATTATTCTTTATTAGTGTAGAATGGAAATATAGATGGGGCGTGGCCAAGTGGTAAGGCAACGGGTTTTGGTCCCGGTATTCGGAGGTTCGAATCCTTTCGTCCCAGGTAGAGACATTGTATCAGAGTCAAGGTTTATTTTGAAAGTAACGTTATGAAAAAATGCCTAATATTGGATAGAATGTCATTCTTGTTTCTTTTCGAATTTTGAATGATTCTTTTATGAAGCATATCTTTGTTTTTCACAACATACAGATATTACTAAATAGATTTGTTTGTGATCAAGATATGATGGTAACATAGGTCACACCCTAGTTGAATTCAACGAATTAAAAAATAAAGTATGGCGGATTTTTCATCATACCTTCATTCCCTTCATAGTGAAGGGGTTTAGAGCTACTTAATTTGAAGAAAAAACCTTACGTCTCATATCTTTTGAATTTTCAACGATACGTTTTATTTTGAATTACACAAAGAAAGAGCACTTCTTTCCTATATCTTATTCTTTATCCATTAAAATTAAACTTAAAAAAAATGGGGTAGCCAAATTATTAGGATCTCTTTATTCTAAACAAGAGGGGGATTATTACATTCAATTAATGGGATTAAGTCTCTTAAGACAAGACTGGGTTTGGGTAAACTAAAAAATTAGGAGCAAGCGCCTAATTTGGACTTGTTTGTCTTTGTCCCTAGAGAGTATCCTTTCACCAAAAGGGATACTTTTTTGTTTTTGTTCTAATTCAGCATTCCCAGAGAGTCGTGGGATAGATAGTTTTTAATTAGGAACAGTAACAGGAGGTCTTCATTTAAATATATGTATGTATATCTGTGTATGTCCGAATCTCATTAATAACGAATCAAGTTACATATGTAACGGATCCATAATAAAGACTGTAGTTCAGTCTATCTGATAGGTATGAAAAACCCCTAATTCGTTCATCTTATCTTATTAATAAAATTCGAATCGAAAGAACAAGTACTAAAATATTCTCTTCGATCGGTCTTTTTTATCTATCTCACACAAAAAATAAAAATGGGTTTTTTTGCTCAATCCATTTATCTGCTTTAAATCGTTGATGGTTCAATTCGAAAAGAAACATATATTTTAAATTTTTTAATAAAAAGTAAAGTTAACGTGTTGCATTCATACAATAACATACAATAATAGGTGGGGTCTTGCTAAGATTGCTTCAAAAAAATTTTTGCCATCTTTGTCTTTGTATAGAAGAATTTGTATAGAAAAAAGAGAGTATAGATTAATATGTTTATGTATCGACGGAACCAATGACTATTCATGATTCCATAATTGAATCAATTCCATATGGGTTTCAAATTTGGGGAATTTTTTGTTATGGTAAAACTTCGTTTGAAACGCTGTGGTAGAAAGCAACGTGCGACTTGAAGGACACGATCCGGTGTGGATTTTTATTCTTATACATCCGCCATCTTTTCTATGAATGAAGGTGCTCTTGATCCGACATCTGTTCTGTTTTCACTAGAATCCTTTTTTTGTTAGGTTGTAATGAATATAGTACATGATGGAGCTCGGGTAGAAAGTATGGATTCATCTTTCAGGGGCAAGAATCTAGGGTTAATACCAATCAATAAATTGGAACAACTTCGTAAGTATATCATATATATCAATATCGAAATTGAAAGGATCCGATTCAGTCAAGTTTTTAATTCAAAAGTAAAATTTGTTGAAATTGATAAAAGTCTTTCGATTCAAAGTGTATCACGCGGGAATCGAGCGTTTATATGATTCTTTGATAGAAAGAAATCACAAAAGGGGTATGTTGCTGCCATTTTGTAAGGATTAAGAAGCACCGAAGTAATGTCTAAACCTACTGATTTAAAACAAAGAAAAAGGATCCCAGAACAAGGAAATACCGTTTTTTCAATTGTCTCAATAACTGGATAATAATAAAGATAAAGATTAAATGAGACAAACAAGAGGGGGTTAAAGACCATTCAAAAAATGAAATAAATTGCCTAAATATTTTTTTCTTTTAAGCTATTTGAGAATTATCCAACTTGAGTTATGGGTACAAATGATAGTTATGGGTACAAATTTTTTTTCAGGAAGGAGGAAGAAAAAAAATGAGTTAAATCCCATTCTAATTTATTTTATCAACTCCTTTGCCATAAATTATAATTCTATACGTAGACAAAACTCCAAATCATTTTTTCTCGAGCCGTACGAGGAGAAAACTTCCTATACGTTTCTAGGGGGGGTCTTGTTCATTTACTTAGATCTATCCCAATGAGCCGTCTATCGAATCGTTGCAATTGATGTTCGATCCCGAAGAGAAGGAAGAGATCTTCGGAACGTAGGTTTTTATGATCCGATAAAGAATCAAAGTTATTTAAACGTTCCTGCTATTCTATATTTCCTTGAAAAGGGCGCTCAGCCCACAGGAACTGTTCGGGATCTTTTAAAAAAAGCGGAGGTTTTTAAGTCACTTGGTCCTAATCAAACAAAATTGACTTAAGGAAATAAAGAAATAGAAAGGGGCAGTAATTCTTATATAAATATATATATATATAAATTTTTGTATTTATATATATTTTTTTCCTTTTTGGATTCTACTCATATCTATTTTTCATTGCTTCTATAAAATATCAGGTTCTAGAACGACAAAACTCGGGGTGTTTGATCCTATAACCTATAAATAGAAAATTATGCGAATTCCTTCAATTGGTCGGTTTTCGTTGAAACTATATTAATAAGTAATAACCAAGGAATCCTCCCTTTTTTATTCTAGTTACTTATTATTGATTCAGTCTGATATTTTTTTATACTTGGTCTTTTTTATTCCTCTATCTAAACTTTTTTCAGCTATGTAGTGCCAATCCAACACAAGTCCTTTTTTAAATAGTATTGAAATAAATTCCATTTATTTTGTTTTTCCATTGTATTATTTTCTCAACATGGATATTGACTACTTGACAACAGTGTATCAAATTAATATAATTATAAGAGGTTTTATTTTTCCCTTATATTATTCAAACGATGGGATTCCTTTAATTCTCTTTGATATAATTTGATATAATAAGAATAGGGTTTTTGATTTAAAAGTCGATACCGTAAGAACGAAGAGGTGGTCTATAAATTTTGACATTTATCTCTTTTTTTTTCTTATTTATAGAAACCCTTTCTATTCGGGTTGCTAACTCAACGGTAGAGTACTCGGCTTTTAAGTGCGGCTAGGATCTTTTACACATTTGGATGAAGCGAGGGATTCGTCCATACCATCGGTAAAGTTTGGAAGACCACGACTGATCCTTAAAGGGAATGAATGGAAAAAATAGCATGTCGGATCAACGAAGAGTTCTGAGAATATTTCATTCTTTCCGAATCGGTACAAATTGTTGTGTTCTTTTTTGAAACGGAACAAAATGAATTCAATTTCAAGTTGGGTCGGATGAATAAATGGATATATAGCCCTAATGGCTTCAATTTATTGATATTTATATGATTATTGATTATAGGGAAAAAGCAACGAGCTTCTGTTCTTAATTTGAACGATTACCCGATCTAATTAGACGTTAAAAATGTATTAGTGCCTGATACGGGAAGGGATTATCCCATGAACGAATTCTTTATATTTTAATGAATCCTAACTATTGACATTTTCCATTATGGAATAGAAATGTGTGTGTAGAAGAAACAGTATATTGATAAAAAAATTCCAAAATCAAAAGAGCGATTAGGTTGAAAAAATAAAGGATTTCTAAGTCTTTTGTTATCCTATAACGAACATAAACTTATTCGTTTAAATGGAAAAGAGAGGATAGAGAATCCGTTGATAAGTTTACCTGTATCCGAGGTATTTATTCGTTTATTACTCGAATACCTCGTTTTGACTGTATCGCACTATGTTTCATTGATAACCCTCAAAATCCTCTACTTTTAGTTCAACTAGAATTTCAAATGGAGGAATTCCAAAGATATTTAAAGCTAAATAGATCTCAACAACACTACTTCTTATATCCACTTATCTTTCAGGAGTATATTTATGCACTTGTACATGATCATGGTTTAAATATAAATAGGTCCGTTTTGTTGGAAAATTCAGGTTCTAATAAATTAAGTTTACTAAGTGTGAAACGTGCAATTGAGCGAATGTATCAGTATGAACAGAAGCATTTTATTCTTTTTGCTAATGATTTTAACCAAAATCATTTTTTGGGGCGCAACAAGAATTATCATTTTCAAATGATATCAGAAGGATTTGCAGTCATTGTAGAAATTCCGTTTTATCTCCGATTATTATCTTCGCTAGAAAGGAAAGGAATAGTGAAATCTCATAATTTACGATCAATTCATTCAATATTCCCTTTTTTAGAGGACAAATTTTCACATCTAATTTATGTATTAGAGATACTAATACCCTACCCAGCCCATCTGGAAATATTGGTTCAAACTCTTCGCTACTGGGTAAAAGACGCTTCTTCTTTACATTTATTAAGATTCTTTCTCCACGAGTATCGTAGTTGGAATACTCCAAATAAAGCCAGTTCTTTTTTTTCAAATCAAAGGTTTTTCTTCGTCCTATATAATTCTCATCTATGTGAATACGAATCCGTCTTCGTCTTTCTTCGTAACCAATCTTCTCATTTATGCTCAACGTCTTCTGGAGCCCTTCTTGAACGAATCTTTTTCTATGGAAAACTAGAACATCTTGGACTTGTAGAAGCTTTTGCTAAGGTCTTTCAGGACAATCTATGGTTGTTTAAGGACCCTTTAATGCATTATATTAGGTATCAAGGAAAATCAATTCTCGCTTCCAAAGGGACGCCCCTTTTGATGAAAAAATGGACAGATTTTTTTGTCAATTTATGGAAATGTCATTTTTACCTATGGTCTCAGCCGGGACGGATCTGTATAAACCAATTATCTAATAATTCCCTAGCCCTTCTGGGCTATTTATCAAGTGCGCGACTAAACCCTTCAATGGTACGCAGTCAAATGCTAGAAAATTTATTTCTAATTGATAATCCTATTAAAAAGTTCGATACTCTTGTTCCAATTGTTCCTCTGATTGGATCATTGGCTAAGGCGAGATTTTGTAACGTGTTGGGGCACCCTATTAGTAAGGCCGTTTGGATTGATTTATCAGATTCTGATATTGTTGTCCGATTTGGGCGTATCTGCAGAAATATTTCTCATTATTATAGTGGATCCTCACAAAAAAAGAGTTTATATCGAATAAAGTATATACTTCGACTGTCTTGTGCTAGAACTTTGGCTCGTAAACATAAAAGTACTGTACGTGCTTTTTTGAAAAGATCGGGCTCGGGGTTCTTGGAAGAATTCTTTACGGCGGAAGAGCAAGTCCTTTATTTTACCTTTCCAAGAGCTTCTTCCTCTTTGCAGAGGTTATATAGAAGGCGTATTTGGTATTTGGATATTATTTGTATCAATGATTT